AGATTACTGAACTTATTAAACTAACCTATCATTGATGTATTGTTTCATCGATATTAAAATCACGATGTCATTGTCTTGTTCCTGAATGGGCCCTTTCAATTCTTTTAGGTTCATGGTCTACCCCGGGAAAAGATCTGTCCGAATTCTATTTGCACATATAGGACAAATGGTCTCAGTACCATTTTTTTGTTATGACTTCTTTTTTTTTGTTAATTTTGTGTCTTGCTTTCCCAAAACTATTTGATGTATTCATCATACTATTCCGTTGGTCGGCAATTTGGGATCACTACTATCACTACTATAGTAATAGTAGGTATAAAGTAATAGTAGGTATAAGAATCATTTATGATACAAGTGGTAATCATACATATATTATATTAACAATTTGTTATCGATTTGGTATTTTCTGAACGGAGCCTGGATACTTTATTTTATCAGTCCAAGTAAACCATAAATTCTTCTAAATTGATAATATTGATCCCCAATATAAAATAAATTGATCTAATTGCACTTCACGCTCCGAATGATTGATTGATGCCTCACTCAATACAATATCTCTTGGGCGAAACAGAGGATATCTCGATCAGGGGAGAGAACGGGTAAATCCCATATGACCCAATATGTCTGACAAGTCGCACTATACGTCAACCCAAACCGCATCTTCCTCTCCAGGACTCCGAAAAGGTACTTTTGGAACACCAATGGGCATTAAATTAAAGAAAAAAATTGAGTACTATACTTCACTTTAATATGGAAACGTAACAATCAATGGTTTATTGTCTTCATCCCTTTTTTCTCTTTATTCTATTTGATACATAGATTGGAAAGTTTATAGAGTAAGACAGAATGAATAAAGAAAAAATTTGAACGAAGAAATCGATCGTTCGAATGATAAACAAGTATCTATCCATTCGTTCCCCAAAAATGGGACCAATCCTCCCATTGCGTATTGGTACTTATCGGGTATAGAATAGATCTGCTTCTCTTTGTTCTTACGAACTAAATTGTTCCATTATTTTCACGTTATTTTCAATGGAATGGAATAAATATTAATCCTTTCTGATACGGAATCTACTGAAAAGGTTAGGTACATGGTTAGTATATATAGTCTTTTCCAATGCGATAAAATAAAGTGGCATAGTGTCTATTTTTCTTTGATAAAGAGGTATTTCCATGGGTTTACCTTGGTATCGTGTTCATACTGTCGTATTGAATGATCCCGGTCGATTGCTTTCTGTTCATATAATGCATACAGCTCTAGTTTCTGGTTGGGCTGGTTCGATGGCTTTATATGAATTAGCGGTTTTTGATCCCTCTGATCCCGTTCTTGATCCGATGTGGAGACAAGGTATGTTCGTTATACCCTTCATGACTCGTTTAGGAATAACCAATTCGTGGGGCGGTTGGAGTATTTCAGGAGGAACTATAACAAATCCGGGTATTTGGAGTTATGAAGGTGTGGCAGGGGCACACATAGTGTTTTCCGGTTTGTGCTTCTTGGCAGCTATCTGGCATTGGGTATATTGGGACCTAGAAATATTCTGTGATGAACGTACGGGAAAACCTTCTTTGGATTTGCCCAAGATCTTTGGAATTCATTTATTTCTCTCAGGGGTAGCTTGCTTTGGCTTTGGCGCATTTCATGTAACAGGTTTGTATGGTCCTGGAATATGGGTGTCCGATCCTTATGGACTAACTGGAAAAGTACAATCTGTAAATCCAGCGTGGGGCGCGGAAGGTTTTGATCCTTTTGTTCCGGGAGGAATAGCCTCTCATCATATTGCAGCGGGTACATTGGGCATATTAGCAGGCCTATTCCATCTTAGTGTTCGTCCGCCTCAACGTCTATACAAAGGATTACGTATGGGCAATATTGAAACTGTACTTTCCAGTAGTATCGCTGCTGTTTTTTTTGCAGCTTTTGTTGTTGCTGGAACTATGTGGTATGGTTCAGCAACTACCCCAATCGAATTATTTGGTCCTACTCGTTATCAGTGGGATCAGGGATACTTTCAGCAAGAAATATATCGAAGAGTTAGTGCCGGGCTAGCCGAAAATCTTAGTTTATCGGAAGCTTGGTCTAAAATTCCCGAAAAATTAGCTTTTTATGATTATATTGGTAATAATCCGGCAAAGGGGGGATTATTCAGAGCAGGCTCAATGGACAATGGGGATGGAATTGCTGTTGGATGGTTAGGACACCCCGTCTTTAGAGATAAAGAAGGGCGCGAGCTTTTTGTACGTCGTATGCCTACTTTTTTTGAAACATTTCCGGTAGTTTTGGTAGATGAAGACGGAATTGTGAGAGCTGATGTTCCTTTTAGAAGGGCAGAATCAAAGTATAGTGTTGAACAAGTAGGTGTTACTGTTGAGTTCTATGGTGGCGAACTTAATGGAGTAAGTTATTCTGATCCTGCTACTGTGAAAAAATATGCTAGACGTGCCCAATTAGGTGAAATTTTTGAATTAGATCGGGCTACTTTGAAATCCGATGGTGTTTTTCGTAGCAGTCCAAGGGGTTGGTTCACTTTTGGGCATGCTACGTTTGCTTTGCTCTTCTTTTTCGGACACATTTGGCATGGCGCTAGAACCTTGTTCAGAGATGTTTTTGCTGGTATTGATCCAGATTTGGATGCTCAAGTGGAATTTGGAGCATTCCAAAAACTTGGAGATCCAACTACAAGGAGACAAGTAGTCTGATACGACATTGTTGTGGTATCTTTCGCCTCTATTTTTTTTTATTTGACATTGGGTATCAGAGAAATCTTGACTTGAATCACCATCTTTTCTTTGACTTTTTTTCTTTCTTTATATGATATGGTAAATGATCCCAAATGAATAGGTGTGGAAGCTATAATTGTAAACCACGATCGAATCCATGGAAGCATTGGTTTATACATTCCTTTTAGTCTCGACTTTAGGGATAATTTTTTTCGCTATCTTTTTTCGAGAACCACCTAAGGTTCCGACTAAAAAAATGAAATAACCTTTCGAAATAATTTAATTGAAGTAATGAGCCTCCCATATTGGGAGGCTCATTACTTCAACTAGTCCCCGTGTTCTTCGAATGGATCTCTTAGTTGTTGAGAGGGTTGCCCAAAAGCGGTATATAAGGCGTACCCAGTAAAGCTTACAAGTAAACCAGATATGGAGATGGCGACTAGGGTTGCTGTTTCCATTTTTAGATAATTTCAAGATCACAATGGATCTACGATAAGATCGTTTATTTACAACTACAACGGAATAGTATACAAAGTCAACAGATCTCAACCAATCATTAAATAGGATTTATGGCTACACAAACCGTTGAGGATAGTTCTAGATCTGGGCCAAGACGAACTACTGTAGGGGATTTATTGAAACCATTGAATTCGGAATATGGTAAAGTAGCTCCGGGATGGGGGACTACACCACTTATGGGGGTCGCAATGGCTCTATTTGCGATATTCCTATCTATTATTTTGGAAATTTATAATTCTTCCGTTTTACTGGATGGAATTTCAATGAGTTAGGTTTATAAGAACTATGAAGTCCTAGTCTTTCAATCAAAGAAAAAATTACTTTAGACTTGGATTTCTAGACCATTCTATTCTGGTAGTTCGACCGTGGAATTTATTTGTTTCGGTATTTCCGGAATATGAGTGTGTGACTTGTTATAATTGATCCTATTGATAATACATAGAATGGACCTGTTATCTCTATCAAGATGATTCTACCTCGTCGGATATTTATTCTAGTATCTGGAGCACGGAATATATAGAATAGATCAAGAAAAGAAATATTTGAACTATGATTCATACCTACTATTTATTCAGACCTCGCAACCGGACTCAAAAAAATTCAAATAGGTATTTCCTAAATCAAACGAATTTTATTCCTTCAGATTTATTTTGACCGAAGGATAACTCTTTCTCTAGATTTTGTTGAGTCATTACATCCATTCATTCAATAAGTGATCATCAAAGGTTCTTACTCAGAGAACCTTTGAGTTTAGCTTGAGGCTAAATCATCGTGGTTCTAGTATGAATCTGAGGTTTCAATTGATTCATAGGGTCTCAACAAGAGAATTCCTATCAATAGTAAAACAAGAGTAAATCCGCAGTACGCACAAAAAAAAACAATAAATCAAATAACAAATAAAAAATAGGGAAGAGAAGATTCAAGAGGCCTGTAACGATCAACATAAAGAAAGACAGATGAGCCAACTTGATATTTTTTGGCATTATCATCACAAAGAAGAGATTCCGGATTTTTGTTACTTCGTATCTTCGAGGCAAATCGAATCAAGTGGTTAATGAAGTTTTTAACTTTCTATTATATATCCGTTGAAATCAGTATTTGTGTGTTTCCGCTTGAGCCGTACGAGATGAAATTCTCATATACGGTTCTCAGAGGGGGAGTTCCATTGGGTTACCTATCTCAATAAAGTATATGATTGGTTTGAGGAACGTCTTGAGATTCAGGCGATTGCAGATGATATAACTAGTAAATATGTTCCTCCTCATGTCAACATATTTTATTGTTTAGGGGGGATCACACTTACTTGTTTTCTAGTACAAGTAGCTACGGGTTTTGCTATGACTTTTTACTATCGTCCAACCGTTACAGAGGCTTTTTCCTCTGTTCAATACATCATGACTGAGGCCAACTTTGGTTGGTTAATCCGATCAGTTCATCGATGGTCAGCAAGTATGATGGTTCTCATGATGATCCTGCACGTATTTCGTGTGTATCTCACAGGTGGATTTAAAAAACCTCGCGAATTAACTTGGGTTACGGGTGTGGTTTTGGCTGTATTGACTGCATCTTTTGGTGTAACTGGTTATTCCTTACCTCGGGACCAAATTGGTTATTGGGCAGTAAAAATCGTGACAGGCGTACCTGAAGCTATTCCTGTAATAGGATCGCCTTTAGTAGAGTTATTACGTGGAAGTGCTAGTGTGGGCCAATCCACTTTAACTCGTTTTTATAGTTTACACACTTTTGTATTGCCTCTCCTT